TATACCGTTTTTAATAAATTTTCTTTAAATATATTAAAATATAAATTAAAAATAAGCTAATTTAAGCTTTTGGGTTCATACCCCAACTATAAAGGAAATCCTTTTTTTTAAAAAATTAATAAAGTGCCTGATTAAAGGATTATTCTGATAGGATAAATTAAGTAAATTAAATTTACCTTTATTATATTTTATAGAATCAAACTATATCTAATAATATCAAAAATTATTGTGCTTCTTACACTAAAATATAATTAATTATATAATATTGAACTTAAAATTCTTTAATTTATTTAAAAATAAATAATATTTTAAATTTTTTTTTCATTTAATTCTTCTAAAATATTTTTTTTTTTTTTTTTAATTTTTAGTACATTAATTTCAATTTCTTCTAATTCTTGATTAGGATGTTGAATTGGATTAGAAATTAATTTATTAAGTTTTATTCCTTTAATTTCAAATTCAAATAATTTATTATCAACTGAAGCATCATTAAAATATTTCCTTACCCAATCTATCGCATCAATTAATTTTTTATTTACAATCTTAATAAAAATAATATTATTAAAAAATTTTGAAATAAATTTTTTTTTATCTATTATAATTAATTCTTCAATATTAATAAAAATAGGAGCTTCCCCATTCCATTTTTGATTCCCCAATATTGTAGAAGGATTATCATGATTTAATAATTTTATTCTTATAACGTGACAAAAAATTACCCCCATAATTATTTTGTCTTATTATTTTAATAAAAATTTCATTATTTTAATTATTATAATAAATGCTATTATCGGAGCTTTAGGAGGTCTTAATCAAACTTCTTTACGAAAAATTATAGCTTTCTCTTCGATTAATAATTTAAGATGAATACTTTCTTCTATTATAATTAGAGAAAATTTATGAATATTTTATTTATTTATATATTCTTTTATAATTAGAATTTTATGTTTCATTTTTTTTTTATTAAATGTTTACTTTATTAATCAATTATTTATTAATAATATAAATTCTCTAATTAAAATTAATTTATTAATTAATTTCTTATCATTAGGAGGTCTTCCACCATTCATTGGATTTTTCCCTAAATGAATTATTATTAATTTTTTAATTTCTAATCAAATATTCATATTAACTTTTATTTTAATTATAATAAGATTAATTTTATTATTTTTTTATATTCGTATTATTTATTCTACATTTATATTTAATTACTTAAAAATAAAATGATTTAAAGTATTTATTAAAAACAATAAATTTTCATTAATTAATATTTTATCCTTTTTTTCTCTTTCAGGAATAATTCTTAGAACTTTTATTTTTATATAATATAAGGTTTTAAGTTAAAGTAAACTAATAGTCTTCAAAATTATTTATAAAGAGATTCTTCTTTAAGCCTTAGTATATTTATTACTCCTTAAAATTTGCAATTTCATATCATTATTGAATATAAGACTTAAATTATTAGATTTATAACTATTAATAATAAAAGAGAATCCTTTCTCGTTAATAAATTTACAATTTATCGCTTAAACTCAGCCATTTTATTTCTTTCTATTTTACATAAATTTTAATTTTTAGCGAAAATGACTTTACTCAACAAATCATAAGGATATTGGAACATTATATTTTATTTTTGGTATTTGAGCAGGTATAGTAGGTACATCTTTAAGTTTACTTATTCGAGCAGAATTAGGAAATCCAGGATCTTTAATTGGAGATGATCAAATTTATAATACTATTGTTACAGCTCATGCTTTTATTATAATTTTTTTTATAGTTATACCTATTATAATTGGTGGATTTGGTAATTGATTAGTCCCTTTAATATTAGGTGCCCCTGATATAGCTTTCCCCCGAATAAATAACATAAGTTTCTGACTTCTTCCCCCTTCTTTAACTCTTCTGATTTCAAGAAGAATTGTAGAAAATGGAGCAGGAACTGGATGAACAGTATACCCCCCTCTTTCCTCTAATATTGCCCATAGAGGAAGATCTGTTGATTTAGCTATTTTTTCACTTCATTTAGCAGGAATTTCATCTATTTTAGGAGCTATTAATTTTATTACAACAATTATTAATATACGATTAAATAGTTTAATATTTGATCAAATACCTTTATTTATTTGAGCAGTAGGAATTACAGCTTTCCTTTTATTACTTTCTCTACCAGTTTTAGCAGGAGCTATTACAATACTTTTAACAGATCGTAATTTAAATACTTCATTTTTTGACCCTGCAGGAGGAGGAGATCCCATTCTTTATCAACATTTATTCTGATTCTTTGGTCATCCAGAAGTTTATATTTTAATTTTACCAGGATTTGGAATAATTTCCCATATTATTTCTCAAGAAAGAGGAAAAAAAGAAACATTTGGATGCTTAGGAATAATTTATGCTATACTAGCTATTGGATTATTAGGATTTATTGTTTGAGCTCATCATATATTTACAGTAGGTATAGATATTGATACTCGAGCTTATTTTACTTCTGCAACAATAATTATTGCAGTACCAACAGGAATTAAAATTTTTAGATGATTAGCAACTTTCCATGGAACTCAAATTAATTATTCCCCTTCAATTTTATGAAGTTTAGGATTTGTATTTTTATTTACAGTAGGAGGATTAACTGGAGTTATTTTATCTAATTCATCAATTGATATTACTTTACATGATACTTATTATGTAGTAGCACATTTCCATTATGTTTTATCTATAGGAGCAGTATTTGCAATTATAGGAGGATTTATTCATTGATACCCATTATTTACTGGACTTTGTATAAACCCTTATTTATTAAAAATCCAATTTTTCATTATATTCATTGGAGTTAATCTAACATTTTTCCCTCAACATTTTTTAGGATTAGCAGGTATACCTCGACGTTATTCAGACTATCCTGATTCTTATATTTCTTGAAATATTATTTCCTCTTTAGGATCTTATATTTCATTATTAGCTGTAATATTCATATTAATTATTATTTGAGAATCTATAATTAATCAACGAATTGCTCTATTTTCATTAAATTTATCCTCTTCTATTGAATGATATCAAGCTCTTCCTCCTGCCGAACATTCATATAATGAACTCCCTATTTTAAGAAATTTCTAATATGGCAGATTATATGTAATGGATTTAAACCCCATTTATAAAGGTTTATCCTTTTTTTAGAAATAGCAACATGATCTAATCTTAATTTACAAAATGGAGCTTCACCATTAATAGAACAAATTATTTTTTTCCATGATCATACTTTAATTATTTTAATTATAATTACAATTTTAGTTGGTTATCTAATACTAAGTTTATTATTTAATAAATATATTAATCGATTTTTATTAGAAGGACAAATAATTGAACTAATTTGAACTATTCTTCCAGCAATTACTCTAATTTTTATTGCTCTTCCTTCTCTTCGATTACTCTACTTATTAGATGAATTAAATAATCCTTTAATTACATTAAAATCAATTGGACATCAATGATATTGAAGTTATGAATATTCAGATTTTCATAACATTGAATTTGATTCTTATATAATTCCCTCTAATGATCTTCAATCTAATAATTTTCGATTATTAGATGTTGATAACCGTATTGTCTTACCTATAAATAACCAAATTCGTATTATAGTTACAGCTACAGACGTTATTCATTCATGAACAATTCCCTCTTTAGGAGTTAAAGTAGATGCCAATCCAGGTCGATTAAATCAAACTAATTTTTTTATTAATCGACCTGGAATTTTTTATGGTCAATGTTCTGAAATTTGTGGAGCAAATCATAGTTTTATACCTATTGTAATTGAAAGAATTTCAATTAAAAATTTTATTAATTGAATTAATAATTATTCTTCATTAGATGACTGAAAGCAAGTACTGGTCTCTTAAACCATTTTATAGTAAATTAGCAATTACTTCTAATGAAAGAATTAGTTAAATATTATAACATAAATATGTCAAATTTAAATTATTACATAAGTAATATTCTTTTATTCCTCAAATAATACCAATTAATTGATTATTATCTTTTTTTCTTTTTATTTGTATCTTTTTAATTTTTAATATTATAAATTATTATATTTATAATAATAATATTAATAATAATAATAATATAAATAATAAGTTTGAAAAAAAAAATTTATCTTGAAAATGATAAGTAATTTATTTTCTATTTTTGATCCTTCTACTAATATTTTTAATTTATCATTAAATTGAATTAGAACAATTTTAGGTATTTTATTTATTCCTTATTCATTTTGATTAATTCCTAATCGTCATTTTATAATATGAAATTTTATCCTTTCTAAACTTCATAATGAATTCAAAACCTTACTAAAAAATAATTATTTTCAAGGTTCAACATTTATTTTTATTTCAATATTTACTTTTATTCTTTTTAATAATTTTTTAGGTTTATTTCCTTATATTTTTACAAGAACAAGTCACTTAACTTTATCATTATCAATTTCCTTACCTTTATGATTAAGATTTATAATTTATGGATGATTTAATAACTCCCAACATATATTTATTCATATAATTCCTCAAGGAACCCCATCAATTTTAATACCTTTTATAGTTTTAATTGAAACAATTAGAAATATTATTCGACCTGGAACTTTAGCAGTTCGTCTTACAGCTAATATAATTGCAGGTCATCTTTTAATAACATTATTAAGAGGAACAGGTCCTAACATAAATCATTATATAATTATATTTTTAGTATTAATTCAAATTTTATTATTAGTTTTAGAATCTGCAGTTGCAGTTATTCAATCTTATGTTATTGCTATTTTAAGAACTTTATATTCTAGAGAAGTTAATTAATAATTTATAAATGAAAACTACACATAATCACCCCTTTCACTTAGTAGATTACAGACCTTGACCACTAACTGGAGCAATTGGTGTAATAACTTTAGTAACTGGAATAGTTAAATGATTCCATAATTTTAATATAAATTTATTAATTTTAGGATATATTATTGTTATTTTAACTATATATCAATGATGACGAGATGTTTGTCGTGAAGGCACACTTCAAGGTAAACATACTATTCTTGTAACTAAAGGACTTCGTTGAGGTATAATTTTATTTATTATTTCTGAAATCTTTTTTTTTGTATCATTTTTTTGAGCATTTTTTCATAGAAGATTATCCCCTAATATTGAAATTGGATCTATATGACCTCCAATAAGAATTACTCCTTTTAATCCATTCCAAATTCCTTTACTTAATACAATTATTTTAATTAGATCAGGAGTATCTGTAACATGAGCTCATCACGCTTTAATAGAAAACAATAATTCTCAAACTACTCAAGGATTGTTTATTACTATTATTTTAGGTATTTATTTTACTATTCTTCAAGCTTACGAATATTTTGAAGCCCCTTTCACTATTGCTGACAGAATTTATGGTTCGACATTTTTTATAGCAACAGGATTTCATGGTCTTCATGTTATCATTGGAACAATATTTTTATTAATTTGCCTAATTCGTCATCTAAATAATCATTTTTCTAAAAATCATCATTTTGGATTTGAAGCAGCTGCATGATATTGACATTTTGTTGATGTAGTATGACTTTTCCTTTATATTTCTATTTATTGATGAGGAAACTAATTATTTATATAATATATTTAGTATATTTGACTTCCAATCAAAAAGTTTAAAAATTTTTAATATAAATAATTATTCTTATAATAAATATTTTTTTTTTAATTATAATTATTTCAAATATAATAATATTTTTATCTATTATTTTATCGAAAAAATCATTTTCAGATCGAGAAAAATCATCTCCATTTGAATGTGGATTTGATCCTAAATCATCAGCACGAATCCCCTTCTCATTACATTTTTTTTTAATTACAGTTATCTTTTTAATTTTTGATGTAGAAATTGCCCTAATCTTCCCAATTATTCCATTATTTATAAATGTTAATTTTATATTATGAACAAAAATTAGCTTTTTCTTCTTATTTATTTTAATTATAGGACTTTACCATGAATGAAATCAAAATATATTAAATTGAACTAATTAACTATATATATATATATATATATATATATATATRTRTATATATATATATATATATATATAGGATTATAGTTTATAATAAAACTTTTGATTTGCATTCAAAAAATATTGATTTTAATCAATTTATCTTAAAATAATTATTAAAATAAATAAGAAGCAAATTTGCATTTAATTTCGACTTAAAAGAATGAGTTTAATTAACTCCTTATTTATATTTTAATTTATTATTAATTAATTGAAACCAAAATAGAGGTATATCACTGTTAATGATAAAATTGAATAAAAATTCCAATTAAATATAGAAATATAAAGTATAAAAATAAGCTGCTAACTTAATTTTTAGTGGTTAAATTCCATTAATATTTCTTCTCTTTTCACTTTCACTTTCTTCTTCTTTTTTCTTTTTTTTCTTTTTTATTTTTTATTTTTTATTTTTTTATTTTTTATTTTTTTATTTTTTTATTTGTATCTTTTTAATTTTTATTTAATTTATTTATATAGTTTAAAATAAAACTTTACATTTTCATTGTAAAAATAAAATATTATATTTTTATAAATATTTATTTAAAAATAAATTTTATTTCCTTAATATCTTCAATATTATGCTCTATTTATAAGCTATTTAAATATAACAATAAAAATATAAATATTCTAATCATTATTAAAATAATAAATCTAAATAAATAAATTTTTAAATTATTTATTTGATAAAAATTATAAAAAACAGAATATTTTTTAATAACTTCTATTAAACCTCAACCTCTATAAACTTCTCTTCAACCTATATCAATTGTTTTTAATAAATTTTGACCAAAATTAAGAAAATAATATCTTAAACCATATGTTGATAAATTAGGTATAAATCATATTATACATAAAAAATTTCTTAAATTATAAGTTATTAAAAATTTATTTACAGAATAAATTTGTATATTTCTAATTAAATACCCTATTAAACCTCCAATTAATCTTACATAAATTACTATTATTTTTAAATTAAATGGTAAATAAATTATATAAGGATAAGAAAAAATCATTCATCTTAAAAATCTTCCTCTAATAATTCTTATTATTAATAAAACAAATATACTCCTTAATATAGTATAATCTTCATCATATAAATTATAAATTCTTATTAAATTAAAATCATTTACTATTAAATATATAATTAAACGAATAGTATAAAATATAGTTAACCCAGTAGAAATATAATATAATAAAAAAACCAATAAATTTAAATGTCTAAAACTTACTAATTCTAAAATTAAATCCTTCGAATAAAATCCAGCTAAAAAAGGAATCCCACATAAAGCCATATTAGAAATATTTATACATAATGAAGTTAAAGGAATATAAAATCTAATTCCTCCTATAAAACGAATATCTTGTATATCATTTATTATGTGAATAATTACACCAGCACATATAAATAATAAAGCTTTAAATATTGCATGAGTCAATAAATGAAAAAAAGCTAAATCAGGTAACCCTATACTCAAAATTCTTATTATTAAACCTAATTGTCTTAAAGTAGATAAAGCAATAATTTTTTTTAAATCAAATTCATAATTTGCACTAATTCCAGCTATAAATATAGTCAATCCTGATAATAATAATAAAAATTTTAAAAATAAAGTATCAATTAAAAGTAAATTAAATCGAATTAATAAATAAACTCCAGCTGTTACCAATGTAGATGAATGAACTAAAGCTGAAACAGGAGTAGGAGCTGCTATTGCAGCAGGTAATCAAGATCTAAAAGGAATTTGAGCTCTTTTCGTTATTGCTGCAATAATTACTATTCTTCTTACTATTATTATTTCAAAATCATTTTTTATAAATTCTAAATAAAAAATATAATTTCAACTACCATAATTTATTATCCAAGAAATAATTAATAAAATAAAAACATCTCCAATTCGATTAGATAAAGCTGTTAATATACCAGCATTATAAGATTTTAAATTTTGATAATAAATTACTAATAAATAAGAAACTAAACCTAAACCATCCCAACCTAATAAAATTCTAATAATATTAGGACTAATAATTAATATTATTATTGATATAACAAATAATAAAACTAAAATAATAAAACGTCTTAAATTTAATTCTGAACTTATATATCTTTTTCTATAATAAATAACAACTGAAGAAATCAAAAATACAAATATTATAAACAATAATGATATTCAATCTAATAAAATAGATATAACAACACTAACAGAATTAAAAGAAATAATTTCTCATTCTAAAAATAAAACTATATTATTTATAATAAAATAAATTATTATTATAAAATTTATTAAACTTATTATTATCAAAAAAAAAAAAGAAATAAAACAAATAGAATATTTAATATTATTTATAATTTAAAATGAAATTTTATTCATATTTTTGACACCACAAATCAATATTTTTTTTTAAATTATTTAAATAAAATCAAATTATTCTATAATCAATTTTAATTACTATAAAATTTAAAGGCAATCAATGCAACATTAACATTAAATATTCTCGAGAAACCCCAGTATAATATCTATAAATTCCTGAATAATATTTTCCATGTTGAACATATGAATATAAATATAATCTATAACCAGCTCTAAAAAAAGAAATTAATATTAATATAATTATAGAAAATCAAGATCATCTTATTAATCTATTAATTAATCTAATTTCACCTATTAAATTTAAACTAGGAGGAGCTGCTATATTAGAAGATATTATTAAAAATCATCATAATCTCATAGAAGGTATAAAATTTATTATTCCCTTATTAATATATAATCTTCGTCTATGAAGTCGTTCATATCTAATATTAGCTAAACAAAATATCCCAGAAGAACACAATCCATGACCAATTATCATAATATAAGACCCTAAAAACCCTCAATAATTTATAATTATAATTCCTCTAATAACTAATCTTATATGAGCTACAGAAGAATAAGCAATTAAAGATTTAATATCTACTTGACAAAAACACTTTAAACTAATATAAAATCCACCAACTAATCTAATAATAATTCTAATATAATTTAATTTTAAATTAACTTGTTGTAAAAAAATTATTAATCGTAATAAACCATAACCTCCTAATTTTAATATAATCCCAGCTAAAATTATAGATCCTGAAACTGGAGCTTCAACATGAGCCTTAGGTAATCATAAATGAACAAAATATATTGGTATTTTAACTAAAAATGCTATAATTATAGAAAAATATAATATATATATATTTAAATTTAAAAATTTTAAAAAATAAATTATTATTGAATTTATTTCATCAAAAATATAAAAAATTCCTATTAACAAAGGTAAAGAAACAAATAAAGTATAAAATAATAAATATATACCAGCCTTAATTCGCTCAGGTTGATAACCTCACCCAATAATTAATATTAAAGTAGGGATTAATCTACCCTCAAAAAATAAATAAAACATAAATATATTTATTACTCTAAATGTTAAATATAATATAATTAATAAAAAAATAACATTAAATAAAAAAAAATTAATATAAAAATTTAATTTTAAAATATTTTCTCTAGCTATAATTATTAAAACAGAAATTCAAATTCTCAATAAAATTAAACCATAAGACATTAAATCACAAGATATTATATATCTTAAATTTCTAAATAATATAAATCTTATTCTTAAATTTATAAATAAAAATATTAATATAAATAATATTATTTGTACCATCCAAAATATATTTTTTATAAAACAAATAGGAATTATAAAAATTAATATTATTAAAAATTTTATCATTTTATTTTATTTCTTTATTTAATTATTTATTTACTTTTATAATAAATTAAATCCTTGAAAATAATCATTACCATGAGTACGAATTAATGAAACTAAAATAGATAAACCTAAAGCACCTTCACAAACAGAAAAAACTAAAAATAATATTAATATATATAAATCATATTCAATATAATTTAAAAAAATTAATATAAAAAAAAAAATTCTTAATACAATAAATTCTAATCTTAATAAAACAATTAATAAATGTTTATGTTTTAAGACAAAAATCATATTTCCTACAATAAATATTAAAATAAAAATTATTCTTATATAAATTATCATTGATTATTAATATATTTATTTATTTTTGTTTTTATAGTTTAAAAAAAACATTGGTCTTGTAAATCAAAATTAAGTTATTTACTTTAAAAACTTCAAAGAAAAAGAATTTCTTTATCAATAATCTCCAAAATTATTATTTTAATTTAAACTACTCTTTGATTTGACATCACAAAAATAATACTTTCATTTTTTATTTGTTTTATTTCTTTCTTTATAATATTTTTAAATAATCCACTATCTATAGGATTAATAATTTTAATACAAACATTATTAGTATGTTTATTATCTGGTATATTAATTAAAACATACTGATTTTCATATATTTTATTCTTAACATTTATAGGAGGATTATTAGTATTATTTATTTATGTATCAAGAATTGCTTCTAATGAACTTTTTAAACCATCATTTAACTCAAAACTAATTCTCACAATTTGTATTTTTATTTTTTTAGTTATTCAATTTTTTTTATTTAATAATTTATATTGAATAAATTTTTCATTTAATTCAGATATAAATAATTTTTTATCTTTATCATTATTTATCAATAATGATAATAAAATTAATTTAACTAAACTTTACAATAATCAAACATTTATAATTATAATTATATTAATTATTTATTTATTTGTTACCTTAATTGCTGTAGTTAAAATTACTAATATTTTTTATGGACCTTTACGATCTAAAATTTAATTTATATATATATATATATATATATATATATATCTAATGATAAATAAAAATAATTTCATTTTAATACGAAAATCTAATCCTATTATCAAAATTTTAAATGGATCTTTAATTGATCTTCCTTCTCCCTCTAATATTTCATATTGATGAAATTTTGGATCTTTATTAGCATTATGTTTAATTATTCAAATCTTAACAGGTTTATTCTTAACTATGTATTATACCGCTAATATTGAAATAGCTTTTTATAGAGTAAATTATATTTGTCGAAATGTAAACTATGGTTGATTAATTCGAACTCTCCATGCTAACGGAGCTTCTTTTTTTTTTATTTGTATTTATCTCCATATTGGACGAGGTATTTATTATGAATCATTTAATTTAAAACATACTTGAATAATTGGAGTAACAATTTTATTTTTATTAATAGCAACTGCATTTATAGGTTATGTTCTACCTTGAGGTCAAATATCTTTCTGAGGAGCAACAGTAATTACTAATTTATTATCAGCTATTCCATATTTAGGTTCAATATTAGTTAATTGAATTTGAGGAGGATTTTCAGTAGATAATGCCACTTTAACTCGATTTTATACTTTTCACTTTCTTTTACCATTTATTATTTTAATAATAACTATAATTCATTTATTATTCCTCCATCAAACTGGATCTAATAATCCTTTAGGAATTAATAGAAATTATGATAAAATCCCATTTCATCCATTTTTTACTTACAAAGATTTATTAGGTGCAATTATATTACTATTTATATTAATTATATTAACCTTAATTAATCCATATTTATTAGGAGATCCTGATAATTTTATCCCAGCAAATCCATTAGTAACTCCAGAACACATTCAACCAGAATGATATTTTCTATTCGCTTATGCTATTTTACGTTCTATTCCTAATAAATTAGGAGGAGTAATTGCTTTAATCATATCAATTTTAATTTTAATTATTTTACCTTTCACTTTTAATAAAAAAATTCAAGGAATTCAATTTTACCCAATTAATCAATTTTTATTTTGAACTTTAGTAACTATAATTATTCTTTTAACTTGAATTGGAGCTCGACCTGTTGAAGATCCTTATATTATTACAGGACAACTATTAACAATTTTTTATTTCTCATACTTTATTATTAACCCCCTAATTAGTAAATATTGAGATAATTTAATCTTTAATTAATTAAATTAATCCATTTTATTATTAATCAATTAATGAGCTTGTAATAAGCATTTGTTTTGAAAACTTAAGAAAGAATATTAATTCTATTAATTTATACTAAAAATAATCAATAAATTACAATAAAAAAATTTTTAAACCTAAAAAAAATAATAAAAAATTTATAGAAACAGGTAAATAACTTTTTCAAGCTAAATATATTAATTTATCATAACGATAACGTGGTAAAGTACCCCGAACTCAAATAAATAAAAAAGAAATAAAAGTTAATTTTAAAAAAAAAAAAATACTCAAATCAAACCCACCCATATAAATAATAACAAATATTAATCTTATAAATAAAATTCTTGAATATTCAGCTAAAAAAATTAAAGCAAATCCTCCTCTTCTATATTCAACATTAAATCCTGAAACTAATTCTCTTTCACCTTCTGCAAAATCAAAAGGAGTACGATTAGTTTCAGCTAATATTGATCTAACTCAACATAAACTTAAAGGAAATATTAAAAAAATAAACCAAATTAAATTTTGATAATTTGTATAAATTAATAAATTATAATCTATAATTATTACAATTCTAGATAATAAAATTATAGCTAATCTCACTTCATAAGAAATAGTTTGTGCTACTGCTCGTAAACCTCCTAATAAAGCATAATTTGAATTAGATGATCAACCAGCAACTATAACTGTATAAACCCCCAATCTTAAACAACATAAAATAAATAAAATACCTAAATTAAAACTAATTAAATTAAAATAATATGGAATTACCATTCAAATTAATAATGATAAAATAAACCCCACAACCGGAGAAAAATAATATATAATATAATTAGAAAAATTAGGATAAGTTTGTTCCTTAGTAAATAATTTAATAGCATCAGAAAAAGGCTGTAAAATCCCAATAACCCCCAATTTATTAGGACCTTTACGAATTTGAATATAACCTAAAACTTTACGCTCTAATAAAGTTAAAAAAGCAACCCCAATTAAAACACCAATAATTAAAATCAATAAACCAATAAAAATTAAGTAAATATCATAATTTAACATTTACTATCTATATAATTAAATTATATATTCATGACTTCTAAAACCATTACATTTTTCTGCCAAAATAGCATTATAAAATATTATAAATTTTTTTTCCTTTTAATATATTTTAATAAAATTCATAAATAAAAAATTTAATTTAAATATTTAATCCTTTCGTACTAAAATATTTTAATTTTTAAAAGATAGAAACCAACCTGGCTCACACCGGTTTGAACTCAGATCATGTAAGATTTTAATGATCGAACAGATCAAAATTTTAAACTTCTGCATTTAAATTTTATCTTAATCCAACATCGAGGTCGCAAACTCTTCTTTTTATTTGAACTAAAAAAAAAAATTACGCTGTTATCCCTAAGGTAATTTTTTCTTATAATCAATAAAATTGGATCATTTATTCACTTATATATGTCATATGTATATAAAAAGTTATTTTTATTTTTCTATCACCCCAATAAAATATTTACTTTAAATATAAATCTTTAATTTTAAAAATAATTCATATTAAAATAAATATAAAACTCTATAGGGTCTTCTCGTCTTTTTAATTTATTTTAACTTTTTAATTAAAAAATTAAATTCTACAATTTAATTAAGAGACAGTTTATATTTCATCCAATCTTTCATACAAGTCACCAATTAAATGACTAATGATTATGCTACCTTTGTACAGTCAAAATACTGCAGCCCTTCAATTTTTAAAAATCAGTGGGCAGATTAGACTTTATATTATTTTCAAAAAGACATGTTTTTGTTAAACAAGTGAACATAAATTTTTGCCGAATTCCTTTTAATTAATTAAACTTAATTAGTTAATTTATTAAATCTTCATTATATACTAATTTTATCATTATATCTAATTTAAATTTTATTTTAAATTATTTTTTTATAAAAAAATAAATTTTTTTATTAAATTTTATTTTAATACGAAATTATTTATAATAAATTAAAATTTATTAACAATATAAATTATATAATTTTCATAAAATCCCCCAATTTTAATTATATTTATTTAATTTAAAGCTTATCCCTTAAAATATAAAATTTAAAAATTTATCTATTAATTATTTAATAAATAAATTATTCATAAATTTAAAATTAAATTTTTTTCTAAAAAAACTAGATATATTTAAGAACGATCTAACATTTCATTTCCAATTAACTATTAAAAATATTTATACTACAATAACTTTCATAATTAATTATCTCTCCTAAATTCGAGAATTCCTACCCTAAAAATTTTTTTTAATAAACTCTGATACACAAGATACATTAAATTAAAACTACTTTTAAATTATTTCATTTTCATACTATTTCAAAATTCTTTTACAATACTTAATTCACTATAAACTTTAAAATTTTTTCTTTAAAAATACTTTAACCCCCATTAAAATATTTTTCTTTTAAAAATTCTTTTATTAGTTACTTTTTAATTAATTTTTCCCCTCAAATTAATTAAATTTTAATATCTTTTCAATGTAAATGAAATACTTTTAATCAAGCTCTAATTTGTTCTTTCTAGAAACACTTTCCAGTACCTCTACTTTGTTACGACTTATTTCAATTTATTTATATGAAAGCGACGGGCAATATGTACATATTTCAATTTAAAATCATTTTATTAAATTAAATAAAATTACATTTAAATCCAATTTCAATTAATTTTTTCAAATTAATATTCATTTAAATAAATTTATTGTAATCCATTATATTCTTAATTATAATCTGCATCTTGATCTGATTTAATTTATTTATAAATTTTTAAATATTATTATTATTAAAAAATATTTTTTTAACAACGATATACAAAATTGTAAATTAAGTAAATTTATTCGTGGATTATCAATTATTAAACAGATTCCTCTAAATGAACTAAAATACCGCCAAATTATTTAAGTTTCAATAAATAATTATTTACTATTTTAGTATTTACATTTAAAATTTTAATAATAGGGTATCTAATCCTAGTTTTTAATAAAATTTATTAAATCATAACTATCAAATAATATTTTATTAAATTAAAATTTCACCTAATAATTTAAAATTTATATTATTTATAAAATATTTATTATTAATTAATTTAACTAATAAAATTTAATTTAATCTTTGTTTAACCGCAACTGCTGGCACAAAATTTGTTATTAATTTAAATATTACTAAATATTAATTTCTTAAATATTTTAATATTAATTACTAAATTAATTATAAAATTTATTATTAAAATAAACTTAAATTAACACTAAAATTTATATGTAAAATAAACTTTAAATAAATTTTCCAAACTATAAAAATTTTTATTTATATGTATTATTTTTCACATAGATTTTTTTTTTTTTTTTTTTATATTTAAATATTTAATATAATATTATATTTACTATATTAAATATTTAATTTAAATTAATCATTTAATTTATATGTATATATATATATATATATTTATGTATATATATATATATATATTATTATTATATATATATACATATATTAATAATTGTATTAAACATTAAATAATTTCTTTTATTTTTTCTTTATAATATTCTTAATAAATACAAATTTGGAAATTAAACAATTATAATTCTTAAAAATTACAATATATTAATATATTAATATTAATTATCTTAGTTAAGTTAATGAATTTTAAATATTATATTATATTTAAATATTTAATATTTAAATATTATATTTAAATTTTTAATATAATATTTTAACTATTATATTTAAATATTTAATATAATATATTTATATTTAAATATTTAATATAATGGTATAATTATGTATATATATATATAAATTTTTTATATATATATATAAAAT